ACCTTAATTTATTACTTGTTATTAGTTAGTTATTAGACGAGATTTTGCGAAAAAATTCTTTCTAGGAGAGAACCAAATATTTCTTTTTTTTGTTCGATGCGAAGACAGAGGAAAAACCACCTTTTATCATTCTATTTAATTTAGAATAAAAAGGGATTCCATCATATTCATATATAGTGAAGTCTTACCCCCAGATTCCCACAAAAGAGAATTCTTTTTCACACTTCCTATTAGTAGTGATTGAATTTTTATGTTTAGTTTGATAGGAAATAAGATATTCAAATAAAAATAAAGAATTGTGGATCGAATGACTATTCATCTATTGTATTTTTTATACAAATAGGGGGCAAGAAAACTCTATGGAAAGGTGGTGGTTTAATTCGATGGTCTTTAAGAAGGAGTTAGAACGCAGGTATGGGATAAAGAAATTAACGGACAATCTTGGTCCTATTGAAAATACTAGTGAAAGCGAAGATCCGAATAGAAAAGGTAGGGCTAAAAACATTCATAGTTGGAGCAGTCGTGACAATTCTAGTTACAGTAATGTCGATCATTTATTTGGCGCCAAAGACATTCGGAATTTCATCTCTGATGAGACTTTTTTAGTTAGGGATAGTAATGGAGACAGTTATTCTATCTATTTTGATATTGAAAATCAGATTTTTGAGATTGACAACGATCATTCTTTTCTGAGTGAACTGGAAAGTTCTTTTTCTAGTTATCGCAATTCGAATTATATGAATAATGGATCTACGAATGAAGATTCCTTATACAATCGTTCCATGTACGAGACTCAATCTAGTTGGAATAATCATATTACTAGTTGCATTGACAGTTATCTTCAGTCTCAAATCTGTATTGATACGTCCACTGTAAGTGATAGTAGTGACAGTTACATTTCTAGGTGCGTTTTTGATAAACGTAAAACTAGTAGTGAAGGTGGGAGGTCCAGTATACGAACCCGCGCGAAGAGTAGTGATTTAACTCTAAGAGAAAGGTCTAGTGATCTCGATGCAACTCAAAAATACAAGCATTTGTGGGTTCAATGCGAAAATTGTTATGGATTAAATTATAAGAAATTTTTGAAATCAAAAATGAATATTTGTGAACAATGTGGATATCATTTGAAAATGAGTAGTTCAGAAAGAATCGAAGTTTCGATCGACCCCGGTACTTGGGATCCTATGGATGAAGACATGGTCTCCCTGGATCCCATTGGATTTCATTCGGAGGAGGAGCCTTATAAAGATCGTATTGATTCTTATCAAAGAAAGACAGGATTAACCGAGGCTGTTCAAACAGGCGTAGGTCAACTAAATGGTATTCCCGTAGCAATTGGGGTTATGGATTTTCAGTTTATGGGGGGTAGTATGGGATCCGTAGTCGGGGAGAAAATAACCCGTTTGATTGAGTACGCTACCAATCAATTTCTACCTCTTATTATAGTGTGCGCTTCGGGGGGGGCGCGCATGCAAGAAGGAAGTTTGAGCTTGATGCAAATGGCTAAAATATCGTCTGCCTTATATGATTACCAATCAAATAAAAAGTTATTGTATGTATCAATCCTTACATCTCCTACTACTGGTGGGGTAACAGCTAGTTTTGGTATGTTGGGAGATATTATTATTGCCGAACCAAATTCCTACATTGCATTTGCGGGTAAAAGAGTAATTGAACAAACATTGAATAAAACAGTCCCCGAAGGTTCACAAGCGGCTGAATATTTATTCCAGAAGGGCTTATTTGACCTAATCGTACCACGTAATCTTTTAAAAAGCGTTCTGAGTGAATTATTTAAACTCCACGCCTTCTTTCCCTTGAATTCCAATTCAACGCACTAAGTTCAATTATTTTATTTGTAGCAAACAAGTAGTTTGCTTATCAGAATCAAAGTAACTAAGAATGGAGTTTTCTTTGGTGACCTAAGATCTAATTGTAGAAAGAATCAAAAGTTGCGGATAACTCTTTTTTTTTTACCTAGATTCCCGATTACTAATTAAGAAGTCTCTATCAACAAGATAAAAACACGAGTTCTTCCTTTCGTGAAATTAGGCAAATAAAACGAATTTTGTCTTACGTATAGAATCAAATTCAAATATAGAAAAAATAGATATATAGTTTTGTATCTTTCTTCATCTCCCGAAAATCCCATTTTCATTAAAAATCCCGGTTGTGCCGCATTCTAATGAATCTTTCGATAATTTGTAAGAAACTCTTATTAAATTCGAAGACAAGAACAAAACACAAAGAAATGAAGAAAAATAATCAAATGGATTATCATATGTATCTTTCATGTAGATAGATGAATAAGTCCATTTATTTAGTTCTACATTCTTTGGACTTATTCTAGATACTCACTTAGATACTTATATCTGTAATAAGAATTTTCAAATTGAATTAATTAATAATAACTACGAATTCCTACTAATTACAATTATTAATTATAATTAGTATAAATAAAAAATATGATATTAAAAAAAAATAAGAACAGGTACAAATAGTAAATCGAGGTACCCATTTTATGACAACTTTCCACTTTCCCTCTATTTTTGTGCCTTTAGTAGGCCTAGTATTTCCGGCAATTGCAATGGCTTCGTTATTTCTTCATGTTCAAAAAAACAAGATTGTTTAGATCTGAGGGGACCCAATCTCATCCGTTTTTTTGAAACTTAGACTTGTAGCATAACACATATATTTATTTCGGGAAATATGGTAGAACATGCGATTTCTGCCGAACATAAAGGAAAAAGATCTTATGCCTGCAGAAAATGATCTATGGGTAACTGAATTCTAGCCAGTTTCAAATAGATCAGGATCGCTGGATACCTAAAATGTAAAGTTGGTGGATCTATATGTATATATGTATATTGGGATCATATGAAGGGTATGTTATTATTTTAGATCTAACCAATTTGATGAATTACTCCTAAAGGTTCCCATCAAACTAGTGCTAGTTCACATTAAACTAGTGCTAGTTGATGAGAGTTCAGTCGGAAACAAAAAAAGTAAAGTCAAAATCATTTGGGGTATTCTCTCAATTCCAATAAAATGCAATCGGATCAAGTATGAGTTGGCGATCAGAACATATATGGATAGAACTTATAACGGGTTCTCGAAAACTAAGTAATTTTTGCTGGGCCCTTATCGTTTTTTTAGGTTCATTAGGATTCTTATTGGTTGGAACTTCCAGTTATCTTGGTAGAAATTTGATATCTTTTGTTCCGTCTCAGCAAATCCTTTTTTTTCCACAAGGGATCGTGATGTCTTTCTACGGGATCGCGGGTCTCTTTATTAGTTCCTATTTGTGGTGCACAATTTCCTGGAATGTAGGTAGTGGTTATGATCAATTCGATAGAAAGGAAGGAATGGTGTGTATTTTTCGTTGGGGATTTCCTGGAAAAAATCGTCGCATATTCCTCCGATTCCGTATAAAAGATATTCAATCCGTTAGAATCGAAGTTAAAGAGGGTATTTATGCTCGCCGTATCCTTTATATGGACATCAGAGGCCGGGGGGCTATTCCGTTGACCCGTACTGATGAGAATTTGACTCCACGAGAAATTGAACAAAAAGCCGCGGAATTGGCCTATTTCTTGCGCGTACCAATTGAAGTCTTTTGAGAAAAGGAACTGGGGTTGAAGAACGAATGCTTTTTCAGCAGGAGGGAAAAATACAAGAATCCTGTTTTTTTCTATAACTAAGTGATACTTTAGATCCAGATAAATCATATCTTGTAAATTCTTTTCTTTTTTTTTTCAATCGACCTTTTTTTATCCTTTCGTTTGTGTTCTTTACTACCCAATAGTGGGTTTTCTTAATAATGATAATTGGCCCGTTTCTGTCTTGTTTTGCCGCTCCTTTTTTTGATCATCACAATATCTTTCTCTCAATTATTCTATTCTTGACTATGGGTAATCGTTGGAATTATTTTGAAATATTGGATATTTTGATAGAAAAAGAGTTCTTTCGTCTCAAAATCTCAACAAGATTCATTCCTTAAAGGACTTCTTTTGGTCATTCATCGAAAGGAGACACTTGTTTGGAATTTGATGAATTGAGATATCTGGAAACAAGATTTTGTATTCTTTCTTCAGTCGAATTTGAAGTGGAGTCTTAGTCTATTTCTGTATTCTTTCTAGATTCAAACAAAATCACAAATCAAATAGATTCATAGGTTTGATACCTTGTCTAGAACTCATGTTTGAAAGAAATATTTGATCACATAGAGTCGACAAATGAAGTGGGTTAATTCAAAATTCACAGGTGAAAAATGGCAAAAAAGAAAGCATTCACTCCTCTTTTGTATCTTGCATCTATAGTATTTCTGCCCTGGTGGATTTCTCTCTCATTTACTAAAAGTATGGAATCTTGGGTTACTAATTGGTCGAATACTGGTCAATCCGAAATTTTTTTGAATGATATTCAAGAAAAAAGTATTCTAGAAAAGTTCATAGAATTAGAGGAAATCCTCTTCTTGGAAGAAATGATCAAGGAATACTCGGAGACACATCTACAAAAGCTTCCTATAGAAATCCACAAAGAAACGATCCAATTAATCAAGATACACAATGAGGATCGTATCCATACGATTTTGCACTTCTCAACAAATCTAATCTGTTTTGTTATTCTAAGCGGTTATTCTATTTTAGGTAATGAAGAACTTGTTATTCTTAACTCTTGGACTCAGGAATTCCTATATAACTTAAGTGATACAGTAAAAGCTTTTTTGATTCTTTTATTAACCGATTTATGTATCGGATTTCATTCACCCCACGGTTGGGAACTAATGATTGGTTCTGTCTACAAAGATTTTGGATTTGGTCATAATGATCAAATTATATCTGGTCTTGTTTCCACTTTTCCAGTTATTCTCGATACTATTTTTAAATATTGGATTTTTCGTTATTTAAATCGTGTATCTCCGTCACTTGTAGTTATTTATCATTCAATGAATGATTGATAAATGATCCGCCGATATTAATCCAATTCGAATGTTTCTT